TATTTTTTCAAATTTTGCACGGGTGATACATGTTCCTTCTATTTCCCCAAGCAAAGCTCTTCGCATCGCAATGCCTATTGTATCGGCTTGCCCTTTCATAAGTGGAGATAGAATAAAGCGTCCATAATAAAGACGCTTACTGTCTGCTCTTGATTCAACACACTTCCACTGTAGTGTCCAAGTAGATACTCTTACTTTCTCTCGAACCATAATAATATTATTTGATCAGATCATTGAATCGTTTATTTCTCTTGAAATCTCTTTTATTTTCATTTCTACACACGTCTTTTTTTAGGAGGTCTACAGCCATTATGTGGCATAGGGGTTACATCACGTACGAAATTTAATAGTATACCACTTCTACGAATAGCTCGTAATGCTGCATCTCTTCCGAGACCAGGACCTTTTATCATGACTTCTGCTCGTTGCATACCTTGATCTACTACTGTCCGAATAGCATTTCCTGCTGCGGTTTGAGCAGCAAATGGCGTCCCCCTTCTTGTACCATTGAATCCACAAGTACCGGCGGAGGACCAAGAAATTACCCGACCCCGTACATCTGTAACAGTCACAATAGTATTGTTGAAACTTGCTTGAACATGAATAACTCCCTTTGGTATTCTACGTGTACTTTTACGTGAACCACTACGGGCATTCGTACGTGAACCAGTTCTTGGTCTAGATTTTGCCATACTTTATCATCTCATAAATAGAAATTCGAGATATATGGATATATCCATTTCATGTCAAAACAGATCCTATTTTTTTCATTGGGTCCTTTACGTTAGAGAGCCCCTTTTCAAAAGATTATCCTTGTCTTTGTTTATGTCTCGGATTAGAACAAATTACTATAATTCGTCCCCTCCTACGGATCAGTCGACATTTTTCACAAATTTTACGAATGGAGGCCCTTATTTTCATAGTTGTCGTTCCTTAACTTAATTCTGACTCTATTTATTGGAAGAAAATAAGTTTCTTGAAATGTTGAACCTCAAATTGTATCCCCATGAAGGGAATGCTGAAGTTGAAAAAACAACCTAATCATTCGAACCCTTGTTGTGGCATCTATAAATTATACGCCCTCTGGTTGAATCATAATGACTTACTTCAATTTTGCCCCTCTCCCCCCATCGTATACGTATAAAACTCCGTCGGATCCTTCATGAACCATAACCTAGAATTAGATCTTCATTATCGAAAAACCCCGAGCATACATACCATTTAGAAGGAGAAGTGATTCATTAATGAAACCTTCATGAATCCATTTTTTTGTTCTTTCATTCTAGGTAAAAGCCCTAGAAGTATCACCTAATGTAGTAGGAATGATATCAACTAACCCACCCTTTTTTCTTTTGACAAATAGGAAATTCCGGATTCAATTCTGATATCAGAAAGATTACCATATATAACACAAAATTTCTCCGCCGATTCTTTCGAGTCGAGCCTCTCGGTCTGTCATTATACCTCGAGAAGTCGAAAGAATTACAATCCCCATCCCGCCTAAAATTCTAGGAATTCGTTGATAGTTCGAATAGATTCGTAGGCCAGGCCTACTGATACGTTTTAAATTTAAAATAGTTCGATAGGGTCCTTTCCTATTCCTTCTATGTCGTAGGGTTAAAACCAAAAAATATTTGTTGTTTTCCTGATGCTTCCTCACGTTTTTGATAAAACCTTCTCTTAAAAGTATTTTAACAATGTTTTCCGTGATGTTAGTGGATGCTATTTGAATCGTCCCTTTTCTATTCATGTCAGCATTTCGTATAGAGGTTATTATGTCAGCAATAGTATCCCTACCCATGATAAACTCAATTTTGGGTTGCCTCCCATTTTTGATATAATCAACATGCTATTTTTTATTTATTTTTATATTTTATTTATTAAATAAAGGGATATGCGTCAGATACAACCTAATCCACTAATTAATCTATTTCATCCAAATACTATGTATAATAGAACTATATTACGTATGATCTCATCTTATAATACCTCAGGTGCTAATGAAACTATTTTAGTGAAATTTAACTGTCTCAATTCTCGGGCAATCGCACCAAAAACTCGAGTTCCTTTTGGATTTCCTTCTTGATCAATCACAACTGCAGCATTATCATCATATCGTATTATCATACCGTTGTCACGTTTAAGTTCTTTACAAGTACGTACAATTACAGCTCTGATCACTTCTGATCTTTCTAGAGGTGTGTTTGGTAATGCTTCCTTGATCACAGCAACAATAATGTCACCGATATGAGCATATCGGCGATTACTAGCTCCTATGATTCTAATACACATTAATTCTCGGGCCCCGCTGTTATCCGCTACATTCAAATGGCTTTGAGGTTGAATCATATCATTTTTTAATCTGTTCTTTCAATGTTAATGCAAAGGGCGAAGTAAAAAAAAAGAAATATTGTTTGTCAAAAAGAAACCTGCAATTGTTTTTTTATCCCCAAGACTTCTTTCCTTTGGTTCTACGTTCCTATCCCGAAATCATAAATTG